ATATCAGAACAATCATTTATAGGATTTAACGATTCCTAAGAGTGGATTCGTCCTTTTAACTGTCAGTGTTCCTTTGATTTCTTACATTTCCATGTGATTTGTTAATATTTGTTAATAGTAATAAATAAAAGTAATAAATAAAGATAATATAGAGTAATAAATAAAATATAGTAATAAATAAAGATAATATAAAGATAATAAAGAATAGAAAGAAATTAATCGCTTGGATCGTGTATCAACGTCCAATTACGGGAAAAGAAAAGGTTCCATCGGAACAATTATTTAGTTCAGGGTATCTCGTTTCTTTTTTTTTCTTTGAAAAAAAAAGAGAGAAAGTGTGGAGAGAAATGATAAGAAGATATTGGAACATTAATTTGAAAGAGATGTTGGAAACAGGAGTTCATTTTGGTCATGCTACTAGAAAATGGAATCCAAAAATGGCACCTTATATCTCTGCAAAGCGTAAGGGTATTCATATTACAAATCTTACTAGAACTGCTCGTTTTTTATCAGAAGCGTGTGATTTAGTTTTTGATGCAGCAAGTAGGAGAAAACAATTCTTAATTGTTGGTACCAAAAATAAAGCAGCTGATCCAGTAGCGCGGGCTGCAATAAGAGCTCGGTGTCATTATGTTAATAAAAAATGGCTAGGTGGCCTTTTAACGAATTGGTCCACTACAGAAATGAGACTTCAAAAGTTCAGGGACTTGAGAATGGAACAAAAGACAGGGGGAATCAACCGCCTTCCGAAAGGGGATGCGGCTCGATTAAAGAGACAGTTATTTCACTTGCAAACATATTTGGGCGGGATTAAATATATGACAGGGTTACCCGATATTGTAATAATCGTTGATCAGCAAGAAGAATATATGGCTCTTCAAGAATGTATCACTTTGGGAATTCCAACAATTTGTTTAATTGATACAAACTGTGACCCGGATCTCACAGATATTTCGATTCCAGCGAATGATGACGCTATAGCCTCAATCCGCTTAATTCTTAACAAATTAGTATTTGCGATTTGTGAAGGGCGTTCTAGCTATATACGAAATCCCTGATTAATAATAAGATAAATAAATTCTTTTTTGAATTCCATAGATTGACGAAATCCATTACTATTTCGGAATCTCATAAAAGAGATAAAAAACTGGGGATATTATGTGATTAGTTGGTATATAAAATATAAAATATACAATTCAAGTGAGCAAGTAGAAAAAAAGACGGTTGAATCAAAATAATTTCTTGTAAAGTTTTCTTTCTTTCAGAGGACAATATGAATGTTCTATCATATTCCATTAACACATTAAAGGGGTTATATGAAATATCCGGGGTGGAAGTAGGCCAGCATTTCTATTTGAAAATAGGCGGTTTCCAAGTCCATGCCCAAGTACTTATTACTTCTTGGGTTGTAATTCTTATCTTATTAGGTTCAGCCATTGTAACTGTTCGGAATCCACAAACCATTCCTACTGACGGTCAGAATTTCTTCGAATATATCCTTGAATTTATTCGAGATGTGAGCAAAACCCAGATTGGAGAGGAATATGGTCCATGGGTTCCCTTTATTGGAACTTTGTTTCTATTTATTTTTGTTTCTAATTGGTCAGGGGCGCTTTTACCTTGGAAAATCATAGAGTTACCTCATGGGGAGTTAGCCGCACCCACGAATGATATAAATACTACCGTTGCTTTAGCTTTACTTACGTCAATAGCATATTTTTATGCGGGCCTTAGCAAAAAAGGATTAGGTTATTTCGGTAAATATATACAACCAACTCCAATTCTTTTACCTATTAACATTTTAGAAGATTTCACAAAACCTTTATCACTTAGCTTTCGACTTTTTGGAAATATATTAGCGGATGAATTAGTAGTTGTTGTTCTTGTTTCTTTAGTACCTTTAGTGGTTCCTATACCTGTCATGTTCCTTGGATTATTTACAAGTGGTATTCAAGCTCTTATTTTTGCAACTTTAGCTGCGGCTTATATAGGTGAATCCATGGAGGGCCACCATTGACTAAGTTTCGAAATAGTCTTTTTTAGCTTAGTGCAAGGTAATCTATGCCTTGCTCGAGATAATCTTCTTCGTGAACAGAAATATACACATAAATAGACAAAAAAGTATATAAGATCTAGAAGAATAGTAAAAAAGATTACGATATTAGGGAATTGTAAAAAAAATTAGGTTCTATAAAGCGATTCCCATTTCAGTCGGTTTTATTCAATTCAAAGATTGACCAAAAGAAAATATTAATTAAAGAATAAATTACATGAACTTAGATCAACCAAAGACTTCTATTTCTATGCAATGATTTAGACTAATAAATTCGCTCATTTAGATTGATTGTATCCATGTGGGATAATGCTAAATTATAAATTCAATAAAAAGAGGATAAGAGTTTACAAAAAATGAGATTCAAGAGAAAATGGTTTTGTTAGAAGAGTGGGATCAAACTAGGTATATGTAATATATATAATCGCTATAAGCCAACTTTCCTTG